CGTTCTTGGGCGGATCCCGCTCCTAAACATAAGGGATAGGGGTCCTGGGGCCGGGCCTACCATATCAAAAGGGTCGTAGAAAAAGAACCCGGCCACCTATTTCATTCGACGTTCCGGGGCAGGGGCCCGACCGATTCGACCGACTTTTGCTTTTGGATAACAAGAAGGCGAGCTTCTCTGCTTTGATCAAATAAAAAGCCCAGTCAGCCACCAACTCGGTGCAGGTCACGTGACCTACAGCTCGGCCTTCGCTTTTTGAGGCTTCCTCTACCCACATCTCTATGTGCCCGCAGCACTTCCATATGGAGAAAGATAGGCTTACCATGTTCCATCAATAGCACCTAACCTATGCCGATTTTGGCGGACCGTGCTCCACCCCGGTGAACTCATGCGGTTCCGACGTGCCCAGAGGCCAGAGGCGAATCCATTCACAGTCCGTAGGACCAACACCATTCGAAGGTGGGCGGCCCACCCCGCCTAGAACAGTTATGTTTGACTGGGCTTACACACATTCGCTCACTTACGCTGTCCCCCCTCAGCTCACCCTAGCCCCCGGCCTTTTGCTCTTCTAACGTAAGCTCCAAGGCTTCACACCAAGTCTTCACTGACATAATATGCATGCTTAAGTAGGGTCAGGCAGAACCGTTGTTGCCTGATGGGAACTTCCCCCATATTGCTATCAATGTCTTCATGTCGCACGACCTCTTAACATTACACCACTGAATCCCCAATCCTTTGCTTGCTGTGCAGTGACAGTACCAATATCCACTAATCGTTGTTTCCAGATACGGTTGCCGGTTGACATCTCTTCTAATTCGTCGATACGAGAAGCAAATTGTTGTGTGGAGGAATCAATATCTCGACATAAGCCAAGAGGCAGATCTTGTGCCACTCCACCTGGTCGTATGAAACTGGCATGCATCCTGGCTCCCGAGACTCTTTCATAGAATTCCAACAATTTTTCCCGCTCCTCAAAAGCCCACAGGAACGGAGTTGATGCTCCCACATCCATAGCATGAGTAGTTAAAGCAAGTGAATGATTTGAAATTCGAGTTATTTCACGGAATAACACTCGTATATATTGAGCTCGTAATGGTACCTCGCAATTCAAAAGTCTCTCTACGGCTGAAGAATGAGCGTGTTCTTGGGCCATCGTAGAAACATAGATAGGGTCGACGACGGAACGAACAACGAAACTTTACGACAGCTTTTTCGTACACGTTCACTTGCATCACATACACAAGTGCTCTCTGAACCGTGCAATAAGGTCACCCATAACACGGCTCTCCCATTTGAGTTATCTTAGCCCCCAGCCATGCTATTCCATAATATTAGAAAAATGGCAGCGTAAGGTAACAACTAGTATTGAAAGCTGGTCGCCTTTGGAAGCGTTCGCTGGTAACCAAAGCGTATCGTTCCCGCAACCACTTTGGTACTTTGTTTATAGCTTTTTGAGGTTATGCAATAGAAGGGGGCTTGCGCTTGAATTGAAGTAGCGCCTTTGGAATATGAGTAGGGCTCCTAGGTGGCGCGTTCGTGGAGGCAACCCGAAGGAAGAGCAAAAAGAAGGTTGGGTGCTTGTGGGGCAAGGCCACCCGGCCTCGAATAGGAGGGGCTTAGCTCTGGATCCTCCCTGCTTGCAGAAATGAATGGATCAGAAGGGGGCTGGATTCTCTATTTCCGGGCCGGGCGGGGGGTGAAGGCCATAAGAGAAGATTGCCCTCCCGGTAAGGAAGAGGGGAAAAAGGCGCTGTCATCTATCTCGACCAGTTTCCCGAGGCGTTGGAAACCCAGACCGGCTCAGAGAATCACTGGTGCTATTTAGCCCTTCGTTTCGACAACAAAGAAGTCATCTTTGAAGATTTCCCATTCCTTCCCTGCCGAGCCGCCTCTCTTCGCCATTCGATGCCTCTGCCTTCCCTTTCTATAACATAGCCAAGCGCCCTCCTTTACAATCACTAAGAAAAAAGAAATACCAATCAAAGCCCTATCGTATCAGTACGTCTCTGTGATTTTTCCGGCCCCAGGGGACTTTACTCGACCCATTCCCCAGTCTCCCGCACTGCTCAAGTAAGTGTGCGACTCCTTATGAGGACCTCCTTCCCTTCTGCCCACTCTCCGTTCACACGGTTCTCAAAGCAGAGGAGGAAGGGTGGGCAGCAGGTACCACGAGCCCTCTGTCCCACACATCTATCCAGAAGCAAGTGTAGTTCACCGGTTCCACCGAATGCTCCTATCTGTCGGCAAAGATCGTGTGAGTGTGCAGTTATGCTTCGGATGCTTCGACATAGAATAGATCGACCCAGTTCCCGTTCTTTTCCGGTGCACTCGCTTTATATCTCCGACACACAAGGAAGGACGCGGTGGGAAGGAAGGAGCCCTAGCCTCTGTCCGGCCGATCATTCCGCTGGCATCTCGCATTCACGCCCCCGTTTGACTGCCGCTCGGGGATGTAGTTGTAGATACGTTAGTCTTAGTGGGTCGTTGGCTCCACTTGTTATCTCCTTCTACGACATGCTGTTGTCGTCGCCATATTCCATATGTCACTTAGTCATCTCTGCCTCGCCGCGGGTCAGCACCTCCGAAAGAAACGGAGGACTTCATTCAGTGACCCCGCGATCGCCCTCTGAACGATCAGAATAAGGTAAAGCTTGAAGATAAGTTTTGTACTCTATTAATTTCTCAGTCCCTCTAGTCGGGTGGGCGCCGGCCGGTCTTTCGACCAGATCCCCCTAAAAACCGTACGTGCGGGTCTCCCCGCATGCGGCTCACGCCATTCGAGGTGGCCCAGCCCAGCATTCATTCTAAAATCCTGTAGTGAAATTGAGACTGCTCGACTTCGGAAGCAAATTCGCGTGTAGGCAGCGCTGTCTGTCGTACCGTTGACTCTATCTATTCATTGAATTTGCTTGATTCCATTTTTTATATAGGCTCGCTCCCTCTTTTTCCAAGAATTCATGCACTTCCCTTTACTCCATAGGGCCTTCTTTAATAGGTTCATAGTCCAAAGCCTTCCATTTCCGTCAAATGACCCGGCCTCCCCTGGCTCTTCCACCGTCCGGGCTCCCTTTCCTCCCTATGCTCCCCCGGCGCAGGCCTACCACGCTTCGCGCCTGCGGCGTTTTCGCCAGACGGTCTTTGCCAGTAGTGCCATCCTCCCCGCTGGCTGTATGGGCGGGTTGTCCCTCGCTGCTGCGTTCTGTTAGGCTATGGATTACAGGAACAAATGTAGTTGAATGGAACAGCAGGCGGGTTACACGTTCCACTGTGCCGAGATTTGAGGTGCAGGTGGTGATGATCACCCCGGGGTATGCGCTAGCGCCCTTGACAGGCACTCCAGAACCCGCCAACGCTCGTGAAAACCCGGGTCGGTCCTCCCCGACCGGAGGTGTGGATAACGAGGCCACCTTCACAACCTTCTCCCTTCTGTCCTTATGTTGTAGTAAGGTCGGGCGGTTCGCTTGAGTTGCTCAACCGCCCCTTAGCCCGGTGCTCATGACGCGCTACGGAACCTCCACCGTGCCGGGGGACCAAGCAGGGCATAGCTAGCGGCATAGGAGCCGACTCGGCATCAGCGGCTTCGTGCCGCACTGGAGTGATCCAATATGTGGTTCCGCACGTTCCACCACTTCTCCGTTCATTTCCAATACTGATCGTGAAACACCATGAGCAGCAGGATGTTGAGGTCCGAAATTCGAAGTGAAATTTTTGATTTGCCCGTTCCTAGTCGTCATGGGAAAGAAAGGCAGAAAGAAGAAAGAAATTATTCCCTTTTTTCTTGTCCAATACCACCAGTACCAGAAATGCATCTCCTTCGCCCGCGCGAGAGACTTCTATGCCAGCCGGGAATAACGGCTCTGTTATGATAGAAAGCGGCAGACAGACTCATTTGGTCGGTATTCCCTAATGACTGGTTTTAGGAGATTAGGGTCCCCCTTATATTCTCTACCCATCTGCGGGGGGTTTCCGTATCCGTCTCCGCGGAGATCTCCAGATCGTAAGACATTATCGCCTTCGCGGCACTGGACTAGATTTCCGTCATTTCCGGAAAGTGCACGGACAGCCGCCCTTTCCCCTTTTCACAATGTTCGTGCAGTTGCTCACGAATTCAAGTTTGAATGTCCCTTCGAAGTCCCGCACGCTCTTTTTGATCGGGAGCGGGGTGGGCAACTTCAGTCGGTGCTGGCGCCTGCGGCAGCGCCTCTGGAGCCGCCCCCCGTTCTGGAGCCAGCGGGTTCTGAATGACCTCCCTCTCACGGTTAAAAAAGTGGTTAACCATCTCGAAGAAATCCATATCGTCCATCCGAATTGTCTCCATTACAGCCAACTCCCCTGTCTCTTTCCCTATCGAAAAACTAGCCTGACTCTCCGTCTCCATTTTTTCTAGAAATGCTAACCAAGTGACACACTGGGGCCATGGGTCATGAAAGAGGTTGGCCCCCATCCTCCTTAACTATGTATGGCCAATGAACTCCTCGCTTTAGTCCGTTCGTTTTTTTCCTTCTTTGGGCTCGGGTCGATAGTCGCCGTGGTAGTAATGTCCCGGAGCCCGGCTACCGACCCGAGGCGCCGATCGGGAAAGTCATAAAGGGACGTTGAACGCAATTCGTCAAGGGCGTTACCACAAGAGGCTTGGCAATTCAAGTGAAAGTTTCTTAGACTAGTCCCAGCGGGGAAACTTACTTCCGAGAGAGCTGCTTTCGCCTCGGTAATTCCCTAACGAGAACGAGAGAGAGCCGATGCAAAAGTAGCCCTTGACGCGAGGGAACGCCAGACAGACTGACCTCTGCTAACTACGTTTTATATAGACTGGAAGCTAGAGAGAGACTAAGGTATAGTGCCGCTACCAGAGAAGGCTCTTTCGTGCTAGGCGTCCAGACCCACTACGCCCGAGCCGCCTCCCCGTCACACTTGCTATATCCACTAAGGCTTCATCCCACTTCATCCTACCAACTATACCTGATATAAAGCCGCTCTATAACAATTCAAGACAACAAGAAAGCAAGAAAAGGATAGCGAGAGATTTGGGAGCGTCACGGGGGAGGAAGATCGAAAGGTAACCTATGAGACCGGGGAGTTATGCTTTTTCTCCCGCCTCAGCTTCGCGGATGGGAGGAGTGCGAGAGCTGAGCCCGCACGCTCTATGCTTTTCCCCAGCCTTCCCTCCAGTAAAAAATTAGTTCGTACCCCCTGTGTCTAGGGATTCCTGGGGCATGAGTTAAGCATATAGTGGATTTATCTTTCTTTCGATTGAGCGTCGGTACTTTTTGAGTCTCTCTCCGTAGGCGTGCAAAACAACAGAGCCACTGCTCTTCGGGGCGGTGAAGTGGACAATCCCTTATTCCAGCTTTAGAGGAGCATCTTTGCATGAATCAATACTAAGTCCTCAGCCCGTATGAAGTCCTTCGATTTCGGAGATTAGAGCAGAATAACTCCGTAACGGCGGGGAAGGCTTTCGCCTCGAATCCAAACGATTTCTCGTCTTTTCTTAAGAGATTTCTAGTTAGGACTTGATCGAGGGATCCATTTTATCCGGAACATAAAGTAACAAGACCAGAACCCCGTGTGGACTATGAACCAACAAAAAAAAGAGCGTCGGCTCCAAAAAAAGGATTGTTTGCATTACTAAAATGTACAAATTTTTTACTCTGAGATCTATTCCAACATTTCCAGAAGAATTAAGCTTTGGTTGAAAGATGCAACGTACATCAAAGATTATCTCTTCAGATTCGTTAATATGTGGATTCCGTTTCCGAATCTTCCGATCTGTTTTTTTCAAGACTACTACTATTGCTAACGTAGTAGGCAAAGTGCTATTAATCGGATGGTCCGACCCCCATCTCGACCCGGTGTCGCAAGGGTATGCGTGTGGATCTTCTCAAGAAAAAGCCTAACCTAATAGGGTCTGGTTAGGCATGGGAAAAACAAAGGAAGATGGCATAAAATCGTCTATGAGAAAGACCCCACGGAACGATATTTCACGTCTTGTTCCAAACAAGGTTATTAAAAGTAAAACTTCAAACTTCGTTCGAAAAAGTCAAGTACAACTGATGCAGCCAACAAAGAGAAGTCCAACCAGCAGCCGTCAGCTCCTAACTCTAATGCCTATAGGAAAAAATCTTCACAAGGTCAAGGAGGAAAAGCTCCCCCACGTCAAGTCACTGGACCCAGACCGCCCCCTTTAGGGTATATTAGCAGATGCCATGACTGAGTCAAGTAGCCAACTACGATACTAATCTAACGACTAGGCTCAGGAGGGGTTCGTGCGCTGGGTTAAGGCAGCCTCTAGATAAACACTAGATCGGCAAATCCCTGCACCTACTAGGGTGAGCCTGTGCAAGCGCGATGTCACAAGCGATAATGTGCTTGTACCACTCATAGCTTGCTTATAGTGCACTAATCACATGGGTTTGGCACCGGAAAAAATGCTGGTACACTAGATCTAATGGATTAAACTGAGGAGATAGCTCTATTAGATTAAAATGATGAGCTGGTACGCTACCACTGATCAGTGAGTGCTTCCAGGGCTGGGAGCACGAACGGGGGGGAAACAGATGGGCGGGTACGCAACCTCTATTAGATTACACTGATGAGATGGTACGCACCAATCTGATGTTCAATACCTGAAGACTAGATACCATTGCACCGGAAAAATCCCGCTGTTTATACTCTATCAAAAAAAAAATATAACAGTCTAATATGACTATAAATAAAGCTAATGTTAGCAAAAGTGAAATAAAGAGTTGGTTATTCACTGGTGTTAAAGAAAATGATGCTAAAAAAAAATTAGCAAAACTGAATTTCTGGGATAAGTTTTATAGGTATGCGGATACTGTTCACCCACCTGCGGAACTGTCTAACCCTTCTAGAACTCAATATAAAGACGAAGTAAGAGTACTGTTGGAAAACTATAAAGCTAAAAATAGAATGGAGAATGGCACAGTCAAAATGGATCCAGATAAACTTCATGCTCTTCAACTCAATATTGAGAAATTGACAATGTCTTTTGATCAAAAGTCTATGTTTAGTACTGTGCCTTCTTTAATAAAGAGTTTAATTGGAGAAAAGACTGAGAGCGCAAGGGATTTTCTTAAAAGGACGCTTGGATCAGAGGATGATGTTGCCATGCTTGAAGTATTTGGTCAATATACAATTGAGGCAATAATCGTTTATGTTCTTTGTGTGCTATTATCAACAGCTGATACTAATAGCCTGCTTCGTGCTGCGTCTGTGATTGAACACTTGGAAAGAAATGTCCGGTTGCAAGCAAAAATTATGCAAGATCTTAATCTTGAAAAAGCTCAGAAAAAAGAAGAAGAAAAAGAAAAAGAAGAAGAAAAGAAAGAAGAAAAAGAAGAAGAAAAGAAAGAAGAAAAGAAAGAAAAAGACAAAAAAGAGAAAAATACAAAGAAATCCAAAACAGATGAAAAGTATCCCATTGGATCCCTTTTAATAGGGTTTATGGAGGAGAGGGGTTTGATTGAATTATCATCTGATAAAAGTAATGCAACTCAAGCGGTAAAAAAGGGTCATAGCTATTATATGAAAAGTAATACTTCAGTATTGTGTAATTTTGATATTTCACAATTGCCTATGAAACTAAACTTGCCTATGGTATCACCACCATTAAAATGGAGAGGTTTATCACCTAAAATATGTATAAGAACCCTTTCAGATTTAATAGGAGGTTACCTAACAAGTAATGAGACATATGATCGTTACAGGCTGTTAAGTTCAGGTAACATTAATAATTTTTATCTAGATATTAAGGATTCCACTAAGCTATGTAATATAATGAATGGTTTACAAAGTCAGCCTTTTCAAATAAATAAGGATTGGCTTCTATTTCTGATTAAAAATAGAAAGTTCTTTGTAAAGAAAGGTTTACTCATGCCAGAATTTTTTGTAAATATTAATATACAAAAAGTATCAGGAATACTACGAAAATTATACATAAGTGATAAGATTATTCAAAAGTACTATACGTACAATGAATTGTTACTTGATTTACAAAAAGACATTCAGCTGGCTTGTTATGAAAAAATGATTTTAGATTTGGCGTTAGCCTATGAAGGTTTTACAATTTATTTACCAGCCTTTTTGGATTTCCGTGGTAGAATCTACCGTTGTGGAGTCTTACACTTCCATGAACGTGATTTTTCAAGAAGCCTCATAGAATTTGCGGATACAACATGGTGTGAATCGAATTACAAGATATCATCAATTGCTACAAGCTTCCTTTATAAGTCCTTCACATCTGATGAAAAAGCACTAGCTTGGTATAGAGAACAGCATGATAAGTTTTATTATGATCTATGTGAAAATATGGGTAATATACCTGTTTTTGAGGAGAATTTGATCGATTTTGCTTCTAGTGCAAAACGTCCATTTCAGTTCTTATCTAATTTTAGAACAGTCTTTCTCTCGATAGAGAAGTCTATGAAGTGCATGCCTATTACCCAAGACGCATCAGCCAGTGCATATCAAATCATGTCTTATTTTTTACTGGATAAAACGATGGCAATAAATACAAATCTCATTCAATCGCATACAGGGGAACTCCAAGATATTTATACTACTATCTTAGGTGATCTGAAAGAGTTCCTAAAGGGAGAAATTGAGGATAATAATCTCTTACTTATCATTAACAAGGAACTCAATAGAAAGATAGTGAAAGGTATCTTTATGCCTATAATCTATGGTAAGACGGTTATAAGCACAGTTAGCGATATAAAGGTTTATTTCTATAAATACCTGACTCATAAGGAATGCTTTCTTCTAGCAAAACTCAGCTTTAAGTTCTGGAGAGTTAAATACCAGAATATGGATTGTCTTATACAGTTGCTTCGTAGTATAGGCTGGGTCACCTCAACAATGGGTCGCCCAGTAAAGTATGATGTGGAGTACTTTACTACAATACAAGACTATATGAAGATGGAACCAATCAATATATGGCTTCATAATAAACTAACTCATAAGAGACGTAAAGTCACTCTGAGAACTGCTTCTGATACACGGGATAGCAAGAAGACTGAGATATCAACCTTCGTAAACTTCATCCATCAGAAAGATGCATATATTGCTATGAAAGTTGTGGGAGATATGCTTTCTCATAATGCGCCTATCTACACAGTTCACGACAACTTTATAACTACCCCTTCTTATAGCAAAGAAGTAGCTACCATTTATAGCGAAGCTCTTATGAGTTTGGGGCCTCCTCTTAGCATCATAAATTCTTTCATAATATCGAATCTCATGCCCTCGGCTGATACCAGTTCTCGTTTTGCTGTTGATTTGAAGGTGGATATACGTTCTAACTCAGTAATATCAACAGATGATCTTCATACACTATTGCAGTCCTGTGAGCCTGAAAAGCTAACCGCTAGTAAGAGGAAAACATGGGGTGATAAGGTTAATACTATAGTGAACTCTTACAATAACTATACTCGTCTTGTATGCGAAGACCCTGATCATGCTTATGCTTATGAATACCATCTGAAAAAATATGAGGATTTCTGTGCAAGGATGAGACCCGATAAGAGTCTTCCCATATACTGTGTTCACTATTAATAGAAGAATGAAACAACCAATGAAAAAACAATCAATGCTTAAACTACCTATGATTCAACTACCAACAATGCTTAAACTACCTATGATTCAACTACCAACAATGCTTAAACTACCTATGTTTTCCACTAGTAACTGCATACGCACATACACTACGGACCGAGTTTCAATAGACACATTATTGAGTCGCGTGTTTAATAAGGTTGAAAGTACATCTGTTCTGGATCCGCATCCTTGGTTAATCCTGGCATCGCATAACTTCAGTGATCCTAAACCGCATATTAACGATGTAGATCTGTATACTCTCTTAATACTGGATCTCTTAAACCAGTTTGCTTACCCTTCCATCACGGGTTACGCTAAATTTGGGATTTTACTTACAATGCTGCGATCTTACGGTGAGGAAATCAGTTTTTCGATAGGTAAAGCTATTCCCTTAACTGACGAGAGTGGTAATTTACTTCCTAAAGGTGTGGTCTATTCTCAAATATATAACGTAATAAAACAGTATGCAGAAATGTACGAGGGGGATCTACTTGTTCGAGTCATGATCAGAGTCTATCTGGAGGAGGATAAAAAGAAAAGGCCTGCACTATCTGAAATGGATAGATATCTATTACTTTATAATATTATTAAAGAGGGTTTTGTTGAGAGCAATGCTATAATAGGAAGGGAAATCCGGCATAGTAAGCGTAGCCATCCTAGATATATCACATCGCTAAAGGAATCTAAGACTCAGCTGAGTCCCTTCATTGTATCGGATCTCGAGACAATACTGGATGATAATAAGGTTCATAAGCCTTATGCTGCTGGTCTCATGATGGTTTTTCCTGGCAAAAATATCAAGGATCAGAAGGTAGAAACCTACTATAGCGAAGAGTACTTAATACTCTTTCCGGATATAAAAGTAGACTTTCCACAAAGGAGTGAGAAGGTACTGACTGACTTGGTATTAAGGATCTCTGCTCTTGTTAAAAAACACAAGGAAATCAATACTATTTACTTCCACAACTTTTCAAGATTCGATGGTATTATCTTGCTCAAGCACCTTGCATGTAACCACAAGGACTACAAGCTAAAACCTCTGATGAGGAATAATAGGCTTTATGAGTTAGCAGTCTATTCTGGTAAAAAGATGTTATTCCGCTTCAGGGACTCATTGAATCTACTCCCTGGTTCACTTAGTGATCTGGCTAAGAGTCTCTGTCCTGCTCTAGGAACGAAGGGTTCTATCAACTATACTGAAGTGACAGTGGATAAGTTGGTTATTAATCAAAAGGAATATACGGACTATATGAAACAGGACATCTATCTATTAGGTGGTGTGATGCAAAAAGCACAAGACATCTATTTTAATCTGTATAATGTGGACATTGAGACTAAAATAACCCTTTCCTCACTGGCTCTAAACATCTTTCGTTTGATATACTACGATGATTCTATTTTTCCAATCCACATCCCTACCAGAAATGAAGACAAGTTTATAAGAAATGCATACTACGGTGGTCATACGGATGCGTACAAGCCCTATGGCGAGGACCTATACTATTACGACGTAAACTCGCTCTATCCATTTATCATGAAGGAATACCCAATGCCAGGTGGTGTACCAGTCTGGTATGGGAGTCTGGAAGACAAGGACATAGATGGTATGGTGGGCTTTGTTGAGGCATATGTGGTATGTCCGAAAACTATCAAGAAGCCCTTTCTACCCTATCGAGACAAGAATGGTATTCTCATCTTTCCTACTGGAGAATTTGTGGGAATATACTATAGCGAAGAATTGAAGTTTGCTAAAGAGATTGGCTACACAGTGATTCCAATCTCAGGCTACCTCTTTGAGAAGAAGGAAAGCCCATTCAAGGACTTTGTCAGCGCTCTCTTTGAAAGCAGGTTAGAAGCTAAGAAGTCAGGGAATGATGCGTTGTCTTATGTGTACAAGATCCTGATGAATTCGCTATACGGTAGATTTGGCATTAACCCTCAGAGCACAAAAACCGAAGTCTGCGATACTTCAAGATACAAACGGTTAATAAGAAAGACTGATTTGATATTCTCAGATGAGATTAGCGAGGACCGCCACATCGTTTCCTACCATACCAATACGGATAGAGATTATTGGGATCCACCGAAAAACTCAGCAGTCCAACTTGCAGCAGCAATCACAGCCAATGCTAGGATCTATATGTACCCCTATACCTCAAGAGAGGACTCTTACTACACAGACACAGACTCAGTTGTGCTAGGTAACCCACTACCTGAAGAAAAGATTTCATCTTCTATCTTAGGTCTGTTTAAGCTAGAGGACATAATATCTCAGGGATACTTTTTAGCTCCGAAGTCCTATTGTTACAAGAATGAGAAAGGGAAGGATATACTCAAGTACAAAGGGGCTGCGAAAACCCAAATCAGTCCTGAATGGTTTCAGTCACAGTACGCTGACCCAGCTCGTAAGCAACGAGTACAGGTGGAAGCCAACTTCCGGATTGAGTGGTCCACACTGAACGTCTACAAGAAAGACAAATTAATCCAGGTTGGGATTAATCAGGGGTCAAAGAGGATACCAGTATTGCACGGAGGGGCATGGGTTGATACTGAGCCAATTGATGTCAAAGACTTGTCTAGACTAGATAACATTAGCAAAAAACTAGTCAAGTTGCTAAGGGATGATGTAACAAATCTTCTGAAGGAGAATCTCTATCTGCATGATAAATTATCTCAGAAGGAAAAGGAAATAGCCGAGATAGAAAAAGGGATGAAAGAATCACCTACAGAGGTCACTAACCCAACTGTAGACGAGATACCTAAGACTGACAAGAAACCTAAGACTGACAAGAAACCTAAGACTGACAAGAAACATAAGACTGACAAGAAACCTAAGACTGACAAGAAACATAAGACTGACAAGAAACCTAAGAAGAAACCACCTTAGAGAAGACTCTACTAAAAGTAAGGGATAGTATTAGCTCGGTTGACATGGCTCTGTTCCTGGATATGCGCACTCAGTTCATATCTTTAATTTAAGTTCGATCATTGACAAGGTTCAAAGAAAGGGATGGAAAGCCACTATTCATGTTATTGGAAATAGATCTCTTGCTTTCTCTCTGCTGGAAGTCTCTTTCCCTGATCTACGACCTAGCCTTGGATTTATAATTTACCATAATAATAATCACTGAAACAGCTCAAATCTTCACACCGATTCAGATCAAGTCTGACCGAAATCGGATTTACTTTACTAGCGCCTATGATGTCATGTGATCATTGTTGTCTCTTGCTAGCGTTGGCTGAGCAGTAGTGGAAGAGTAGGGGCATCTCAGGTTCTGGCTGTGAGAAGTTTTAGCTTCTATTTCATAAGCTATTTAAGAGTAGCTTGATTGGTTCAAATCCAAGTCGTGAGAAGGCAGTGACGGTGAGGAAGGAGCCTCACTTTGGAGAATTCATTGAGAATGAAAAAGAGCGCTCATCCGTAGCTTGGTTCCTGACTTGAGGAGTGAAAGGCTGGCAGTAGTATACATACATAGGGGTATGCCCTTCGGTAAGCATTCCTTTAGCAAGTAATCCGTTGCTTGTTCTAACACTTAGGAACTTCCATAAAGCTAGATAGAAACCTTGGAAAGCTTGCAGTCAAGGCAAGGGTGATGGTTATACACTAGACTCCCAACCATGCTTCTGAACTGAGACACATCTTCAATAAACTCGCCGTCCTCTGAAGTGAGTCTATGCCTCTGTTCTATAGGAGATTCACAAGGCCTACAATATTGAGATTTTATGTGTAGGGATATTTTTTATTCTGTATCTTGTTCCATTGTATACTTGTCGTACAGTCAATAGAGTACGCTTGTTGTTTGACTTTATATCCCGGTAAGTAATGAAAAAAGATAAAGCGAGCCCTATAAAGCAAGTGAAAGAGATAAGACCATAGCACATTGCTTATCCTTATACGTGTAAAGGAAAGGGAGATCGTGCCTTGGCAGAGTGAGAGTGACCGTCACAAGCTTTGGTTGCTAATCTCCAGACCCGAGAAAGAGAGGCAGCAGGACGAAGCGATCGGATAAGAAAGTTATCTATCTTAAGATCCTATAGATAACAGAGATAAGAATTCTAAGGGAGTGGCAGTCCCCTACATTCCTTGCTTTGAAAGCGATTCCATTACTGACTTTAGGTAAAAAGAGCTCCTCCCCCAGGGTGTCCTCGAAAGCCAGAGTGACCCAAGAAAGCCCTATTTGAGTAAGGCCTAAACCAAAGAGGAAGCAACATCCTCATCCTCAACTTCATTCAATCTTGCCACTTTATAACTCATACTCAACTTTGGAACGGGTAAGAAAGCGAAAGATTGAGTGAGCTGAGCTTAGAAGTCGGAAAGAAAGGAAGCGGAAAGCAAGCTATAATTGAAAAATGTCCCAAAATCAGTCCTCGCGGGCTAGGCAGTAAAGCAGGCGGATCAGAGCTTCAGTCTGAATACGGTCTTTCGGAAAGGCTTTGAGTTGATTCTAGTCAAGCAAATAGGTTAGCAAGAAGTCGAGCAATCAAAGGCCAGGGCCAAGGACTGGGTGAGGCGGGGGTAGGAGAAAACTTCTTCTTATTAAAGTGGAAGTGGCTCCTCTTATATTAGAAGGGTAAGGACTTGAATATGATTCCGACAGTTAAGGAGAAAGGGGTAGTTGCAGTTTCAACTCGAAAGAATGTATTTCGCCCTACAAACTAAGTAAAGGGGGGACTCACTTCGATTACAGGAAGGGAAAGGCGTAAGGATGCTGCTGAATGATAGCTAGATAGCCCTATTGCGTAGGGGGAGGGGAGCTTGACGAAGATCTCTAATTCATTTACGGGAACGAATCAATAAAGAAGATCGAAGCCTTAGCCGATAGGGCCGAAGTCAGCAATGAGGGAGTGAGGGTCAGTAAAGTCAGGAAAGCATAGATAGATTCGACCGTTAAGAAGAGGGAAAGCCTTACTCAAGTGAAGAAGATTTGGCTCAATAAAGATAGGAAAAGACAAAATGTGACAGAGGTTGCGGGTACCTTCCGTTCGGGAACCAGGATTAGCACCGATCCACTTCCCCGCGAGTGTAGATGCCGGTTGATAAGGGTTCTCTATCGCTCAACGCCACCTGTCCTCATCGAAGAAGAATAATGTCATCAATACAACCAGGTGCTGATACGAGTCTTTACTTCCCCTACACAGAGGAGAACAGGAGGTTTACTTACTTCCATCCTTAGATTGAGGAGCTCCTTTACTGCCATGTTGAGAACAAAGAACACTGATGTGTGCTAAAGGACCGGAGCAAGCCGATCTTCTTCACAATGGCAAGGTAGGACCGTGTGAATAACTTGACTGGACTCGTTGAATGGTATGGCAAGAATGCTCGTCTCCGGGAGCTGGTTCACCTTGGGGAGGAAGGAGTTATGCTTCTCTAGAATCGGGCCACTATGC